CTACCCACTTGATTTTCATGGGATTGTAGTTCAATTGGTCAGAGCACCGCCCTGTCAAGGCGGAAGCTGCGGGTTCGAGCCCCGTCAGTCCCGGCGGATTCAATAAAAAAAACAGGCATAAACTCCCCTTTTTGTTTCCGGGCAAGGGGGTCAAAATGGTTTCGGTTATCTTTTTGTTTTATTTTTCTTTTTTCATCAAGCAAAAGAAAGGGGTATTTCCATTATTTTAACTAGCACCAATTGATGGTAGAGAGACATATGTAAATTAGTATAATTATGATTATTGAGAGCATTCAACACTTCAAGAAAGAGATACTGTACGGGGTTTCCGCTTTTTGTCAATTAATCTCCCATTAACTCGTGTAGGAAAATGGAATAGGATAGCGTATAATACGTTTGCCAAGAGTACCTATATATATATACTTTTCTTTCTATGAAGTCAAAATAGTTCGAATCCAACCAAGGAAAGAGGATATTTAAAAAATAAAGATAAAATTAGTTTTCCCTAATGAATATGCTCTTTTTAAAGATTAGAGTCGATGTCGAAGAAAAAACTCGTAAGAAAATTTACATTTTACATAGTTAATTTTTTTGGAATATTTTCGTTTTTTTTACTGGGACTCGTCTTTATCACATTCCCTTTCTTTGTTTTCAAAAAAAATGATAGACTCTTAAAAATTTTTGAAAATTTCAAATTGAACCTCGTACTTGTTTTCTCTATTTGATTTCTATTGTTTATTTAAGGTTCTTTAGAAACTTTTTTTGTAAACAATCGAAGTAGAAAGGGTTTTTTTATGATACTTCATCAGATGATTGTACAAGGAAAGTACTAGGTTGTAGAAAAGAAAGCGGGGAAAAAGAATCATAAATATTTTTTGATTGGATCCGGAATCTCATTATGTATTCGGTGTGGATAAAAGATCTTCCTATGTTATACTATTAAATTCTTGACGATGAATCGATTTTATAGCTCCGATATTGTTATTCATGATATTTCTTTCATTCGATATCATCGAAATCTAATTCATCTGAGTGAGTTTACAAGCGAAAGATTTCTCATCTCTATGGGATTAAATCCCGAGATATTAAAAAAAAAAAAATAATAATAATAAACCATTAAATTATGGAAGTAAATATTCTTGCATTTATTGCTACTGCACTCTTCATTCTCGTTCCTACTGCTTTTTTGCTTATAATTTACGTAAAAACGGTTAGTCAAAATAATTAATTTGACTACAATTTTACTATCAATGAAAAAAGGGATTTCAATTTTTCGTCTTAAATGAAAGGAATGCATTAGACTCAGCAGTAGTATAGTAGTATTCTAAGGGGCCCGCTAGTATGGTAGAAAGAGATCTCTTTCTACCATACTAGCCATTATGGTTATTGTAATGTATAAAGATACAAGTGCAATATCTTAATATAAAGGAATCCACCTATATCTCTCTTTTTCTTTATAAATGTCAATATAAATTAAATAGAATATGAAATGTATGTACATACTTTCTCAATTTCATTTGTTTGTTTGATCCATTTAATACAGATAATCAGAATTCGATGGAAACTTCTTCAGATTTCGAAAAGGGGTTACCCCATGAATGATTAACGGTGTAAACCCTGATATAAAAATAGAAAATGAGTCAATAAAACAAAACATAAATCCAATTTCTAAAAAAAATCTTAAAAAAATTGCCGACCGGTCTAGAAAACTCAAAAAATTGATACAGGTTGATAGAGTTTGATTACTATCGCAATTAGGAGTACTTCTAGAGTCCACTTCTTCCCCACACTACGAGAGAGAGGGAAAATGTAAAAACTACCATTAAACCAGCCCATGCGAGACTTACTATATCCATGTGAATTCTGTCCCCTATTTCTATGAATATGAAGAAACTATTCCATTATTGTTCACTAATAATAGTGAAATCACTGGTGCAGAGTCAAAAAAAGGGAGAGGTATTTGGTCACCATTGATGAACTACTCCAAAAAATCCACTTATCTTATAATGAGTTATTCTTATTATAGAATTTCTAGTAGAATCGACAAGATGTAAAGTAAGCGGACACTTTTCAAAGTATCCAAGGAATCTGACTCACATGTGGAAAGAATAAGACTTTTCTTTTTTTTTATCGTTTGTTTTTTATTTTTGGGAGTAAAACGAAAGGCAATTCTTGATCTAATTTAATATTGATTGAATATCTGAGCATTCCGAGACTTTCATGAGTCTGTATCCAAAGTATCTTAGGTCCTTTCTAAAACTATTAATGTAATTCCCTCTCTGGCTATCCAATCTAATTGAAGACTCAGACGGATTTCCCTCCATTACTTTAAGTTTTCCTGGAATCTGATAGGCAAAACTTTAGGTTAAAGAATAGAACCTCGAGAGCCAGGGGCTTAGAATCACGAAAAGAAAGTATCAAGAGTCTTTTCCTACGTTTATTTGTAATAGGATAGGGGATTTCAAGTCTGTTGTTGAGGCGGCACCCGGATTTGAACTGGGGAAAAAGGATTTGCAGTCCCCCGCCTTACCACTCGGCCATGCCGCCAAAACGATAGAAACTAGATTTTCAGTCACAAAATATAGAATCCAGTACAAATCAGAACCATTAACTATTTACTGTAAATTCATGACCATTTTTGAATTCAAATCTACATTTTTTTATTTCTAATAATATAAGAAAATCATTAGAAATGGATTTAGAACTAATCTATTCTATATTGAGTTTTTTCAATTAAAAAGAAATCTTCTTCAATTTCAATTATAACAGTAATGATGAGTATATGTAAACCCCAGAATCAGAACATACGTTACGTTGTGTTATAGAGCTATAGCTCTATAATGGGGTATTTTATCTCTCTAGGGATGCTTTTGAGGAGTAATTCTAAATAAATTTTTTTATTTCAATTTTTCATTGAATACATTGAAGAGAAATTTGAATTTTTGATAGAGCACAGCTTGTGCTGTCCCAAATAGAACTGTACCACAATAAAAGAAGAAAAAGAGACATATATATCTGTGCATTCTTTTTTATGTTTCTTTTTTATGTTAATAATAAACAAAATTAATAAATAAAAAACAAAAGTTTTCTTACCTACTTCAATTCAATGATATTCTAAATATTCTATTCAAAATAGGTAAAAATCAATCTCTTTTCTGCAAATATTTTTTTGAACAATGAAATACAAATACATGAAAAAGTAAAGTGGTTCAAAAAAAAGTTTTCTAGTTTTCTATTTATTATATGTTTATCCGCTCGAACAGATCCAATCATGAATAAATTTTTTTATGGTATGCAATCGAATTGGAATATGTAATATCATAGGTGAAAATGAAATTACTTTTTTTCTAGTCTTTATAAAACTCCATAAGTTCCAGTGGTATTTCTCAATTCTGTTCCATTTGGATCTCTTTTTTTTTTTAATTCCAATTGAATCTAGTCTCCGTTCATACGTATTTCATACATTCCATATATCTTGGAGTTGGATAAAATTTCATGTGATTCAGTAAACAGAATAGAAATTCCATTATTGCTAGATCGAATTCTATGGATATGATTCGGTGAAGAATGAGAGATGGGATGGGATTTTTTCAATAAACGGATAAATGGGAAATTCAAAAAAGATGCTCGGGGATGGAAAAGAGGGAACATCTACAATACCCGGATTTAATCAGATACAATTTGAAGGTTTTTATCGGTTTATTGATCAGGGTTTAATAGAAGAACTTTCTAAATTTCCGAAAATTGAAGATATAGATCACGAAATTGAATTTCAATTATTTGTGGAAACATATCAACTGGTAGAACCTCTGATAAAAGAACGAGATGCTGTCTATGAATCACTTACATATTCTTCTGAATTATATGTATCCGCGGGATTAATTTGGAAAACCAGTAGGAATATGCAAGAACAAATAATTTTTATTGGAAACATTCCTTTAATGAATTCCCTTGGAACTTCTATAGTAAACGGAATATACAGAATTGTGATCAATCAAATATTACAAAGTCCTGGTATCTATTACCAGTCAGAATTGGATCATAACGGGATTTCGGTCTATACCGGCACCATAATCTCAGATTGGGGAGGCAGGTTAGAATTAGAGATTGATAAAAAAGCAAGAATATGGGCTCGTGTGAGTAGGAAACAGAAAATATCTATTCTAGTTCTATCATCAGCTATGGGTTCGAATCTAAGAGAAATTCTAGAGAATGTTTGCTACCCTGAAATTTTCTTATCTTTCTTGACCGATAAGGAGAAAAAAAAAATTGGGTCAAAAGAAAATGCTATTTTGGAGTTTTATCAACAATTTTCTTGTGTAGGGGGGGATCCAATATTTTCTGAATCCTTATGTAAGGAATTACAAAAAAAATTCTTTCACCAAAGGTGTGAATTAGGAAGGATTGGTCGCCAAAATATTAACTGGAGACTGAATCTTAATATACCTCAGAACAATATATTTTTGTTACCACGAGATATATTAGCAGCTGCCGATCATTTAATTGGGATGAAATTTGGAATGGGTACACTTGATGATATGAATCATTTGAAAAATAAACGTATTCGCTCTGTAGCGGATCTTTTACAAGACCAGCTCGGGTTGGCTCTGGCTCGTTTAGAAAATGTAGTTAAGGGAACTATAGGCGGAGCAATTAGGCATAAATTGATACCTACTCCTCAGAATTTGGTAACTTCAACTCCGTTAACAACTACTTATGAATCCTTTTTCGGATTACACCCATTATCTCAAGTTTTGGATCGAACTAATCCATTGACACAAATCGTTCATGGGAGAAAGTTGAGTTATTTGGGCCCTGGCGGATTAACAGGGCGAACTGCCAATTTTCGGATACGAGATATTCATCCTAGTCACTATGGGCGTATTTGCCCCATTGACACGTCTGAAGGAATCAATGTTGGACTTATTGGATCTTTATCAATTCATGCCAGGATTGGTGATTGGGGGTCATTAGAAAGTCCATTTTATGAACTCTTTGAG